GTTATTTTTGTTTGTTTGTTTGTTTGTTTGTTTGTTTGTTTGTTTGTTTGTTTGTTTGTTTGTTTGTTTGTTTGTTTGTTTGTTTGTTTGTTTGTTTGTTTGTGTTTGCTGCTTGTTGGTTTTGTAGTTAAAATCGGTTTAATTGTTTGGGACGATGGTCTAGCGCGCTCGCGTGATGAAGTACGGCTAGAATTAGTTTAATTGTTTGGGACGATGGTCTAGCGCGCTCGCGTGATGAAGTACGGCTAGAATTAGTTTAATTGTTTGGGACGATGGTCTAGCGCGCTCGCGTGATGAAGTACGGATAGAATTAGTTTAATTGTTTGGGACGATGGTCTAGCGCGCTCGCGTGATGAAGTACGGCTAGAATTAGTTTAATTGTTTGGGACGACGGTCTAGCGCGCTCGCGTGATGAAGTACGGCTAGAATTAGTTTAATTGTTTGGGACGATGGTCTAGCGCGCTCGCGTGATGAAGTACGGCTAGAATTAGTTTAATTGTTTGGGACGATGGTCTAGCGCGCTCGCGTGATGAAGTACGGCTAGAATTAGTTTAATTGTTTGGGACGATGGTCGTGTGAGGATGGTAAAAGTGGCTTGGAATCGGTTAATATTTGATGCGAAGAAGGGTGATAAAATAAGCAAAAAGAATGATAAATTTTATTAATTATTAATGGCTTGTCAGAGGAATCACGAATCAAGTATACAAAGATATGATACACGTTGATGAATTATTAATGTAACTCCAGTGCCGATAAAGAAAAATGAAAATGAAATTTACAAGATTTTGGGTCAGTATTTTGAGTGTTTAGTTGAAAGTAAGCCGTGTTGTTTAGAAAGTTAGAGGAAGTAAAAGGGGTAAAATAGGGAAAATTTATGTCCTGCGACCATTCACTAAAGGGCAACATTGTAGGTACTTGCGGACACACCATAACCAGATGCTTAAAGAGGCGCGTAGCGCGGGCGAGGCTCTAGATATCCTTAATCCATTACATCTAGCCGAGTTATGGAAGACAAAGTGCATCAGTGTAAAGGTGATACCAGTTATCTTTAACCCGTAACGCCAATAGCGCCTGAGGTCGAGATTAGTTGATAACGCATAATTTAGGTGCAGAATATAAACCAACGCACCCGCCGCACTTGAAGGGCGAGCTGCGGGAGAGAGAGAGAAAAGAGAACCAAAAGTGCTAGAATTGGGGGATGCCGCGATCACGGACTAAAATGGTGAGATATCACCCCAACCAGATGTATCTGTGAAGGGCAAGTTCGAAGGAATCTGGCAGGCTATGGCCCTGACCGAGGAACCAGAGGCGCAAAAGAGCAAGTCGTGCTAGGGTGTAGGGGGAAAGAATGGGCCTGAAGCTAGTCGTGATGGATACTTCTCGCGTCGAGTTGCTGATTTCACGTGAGGTGCTAGATTAATAAATAACCTGGTCCCTGCTTTATGTACTTCAGGAGATATCTCATGTTATGGACGGTACCAATCATAATATATACTCGGGCACTGCCGTGTTGATTTAAAGTGTATGCACAGATAAGCTGTTCATGGGTTTAGTGCGATGTGACTGTGGTATGTCTTAGATATCATTAAGTCCGGGTCCCCTGGACGGAGAATGTGGCGGAGAAGTTATTGTCTGGTACTATATATGCCTTAATACATGCATTTACTAAGGGATCGTTTGAGGTTCATGTGGGATTGGAGTCAGGAAATAGATAATATGCGTGGGTCCATGCTCATGGGTTTTATGACTACACGACATGTTGATTTTAATACGTATGGGGGTCATGAATATGGTAAATAAATCGATGCACTGTAGTACATAGGACACAGATGCAGGGGGGTAGGGGGGGGGGTCCCTGCATTGTGTCCTTTAAGTTTTTTCGTTGTTTCTGTAGTTGAAGTTTACAACGACGGCTTTTCAGGCCGTAGTTCTTGGAGAAAAGCCAAGCGGAAACTGCTATGACTTATTTTGTACTTTTTTTGGGGTTTAGTTTCGTTTTGGGTGGGTTGGGGGTAGCATCTAACCCTTCTCCATATTATGGGGTTGTTGGGTTAGTGGTAGCGTCTGTTACTGGTTGTGGGTGATTGTTGAGTTTAGGTGTGTCATTTATGTCGCTTGTCCTGTTCATGGTTTATTTGGGGGGTATGTTAGTGGTGTTTGTGTACTCTGTGTCTCTGGCAGCGGATCCGTTTCCTGAGGCTTGGGGTGATTGACGTGTGATGGGTTACGGTTTGGGGTTTGTTGCAGTATTGGTTGTGGGGGTTATTGTTGGGGGTTTTGTTGAAGGATGGAAGTTGGGGGTGGTGACTGTTGATGGTGGGGGGATGTTCTCTGTTCGGTTGGATTTTAGCGGTGTGGCTTTGTTTTATTCGTGTGGGGTTGGGATGTTTTTAGTAGCTGGGTGGGGGTTATTGCTTACGTTGTTTGTGGTGTTGGAGGTTGTTCGGGGTCTGTCTCGTGGTGCGATTCGGGCGGTGTAGGGGGGGGGGGTGATAGATCAGAAAATAGTTTAATGTAGAATGCCAGCTTTGGGAGCTGGTGATGAGGGTTTAATTCCCTCTTTTCTGATAGGGTAAACTCTAAGAAGGGGATAGCCTTCATTCTTCGGTTTACAAGACCGATGTTTTTATAAACTATTAGAGTTAGTAGTTGAGTAGCTTGTTTTCTAGGGCTCCGATGGTAGGGAAGAGGATGAGGAGGATGGTGAAGTAGGTGAGGGAGGCTAGTTGCCCAATAATGATAAATGGGTGTTCTACGGGCTGGCTTCCTACTCATGTAAGAATGAGGAGATTGGTAACTAGGATTCAAAATAGGAGTTGGGAGAGGGGGCGGAAGATTATTGTGCGCTGTTTAGATTTATGGAGTAGGGGGGTGAGGAATAGGATAAGCACTGAAGCAGCTAGGGCTAATACTCCGCCCAGTTTATTGGGGATAGAGCGTAGGATGGCGTATGCAAATAAAAAGTATCATTCTGGTTTAATATGGGGTGGTGTGACTAATGGGTTTGCTGGTGTGAAGTTTTCGGGGTCTCCTAGGAGGTTGGGGGAGAATAGGGCTAGGGTTATTAGGGGTAGGAATATTAATATGAAGCCGAGGATGTCTTTTAGGGAGAAGTAGGGGTGAAATGGAATTTTGTCGCAATTGGAAGAGATGCCCAGTGGATTGTTTGAACCGGATTCATGTAAGAAGGTGAGGTGGATAATGGTGAGGCCTGCAATTATGAAAGGGAGGAGGAAGTGAAGAGTAAAGAATCGTGTTAATGTAGGGTTGTCTACTGAGAATCCACCTCAGGCTCATTCAACGAGGGTTTGGCCGATGTAGGGGACAGCTGAGAATAGGTTGGTAATGACTGTGGCTCCTCAGAATGATATTTGTCCTCAGGGTAGGACGTATCCTACGAAGGCTGTGGCCATGAGGGTGAGTAGGAGAATAACTCCTGTGTTTCAAGTTTCTTTGTACAGGTAGGAGCCGTAATAGAGTCCTCGTCCGATGTGTAGGTAGATGCAGATGAAGAAAAAAGAGGCTCCGTTTGCATGGAGGTTTCGGATCAGTCAGCCGTATTGTACGTTGCGGCAGGTGTGTGCAACGGATGAGAAGGCTAGGGTTGTGTCTGCAGTGTAATGTGCGGCAAGTAGTAGACCGGTTAGGATTTGAGTTATCAGGCAGATGCCTAGAAGGGATCCAAAGTTTCATCAGGCAGAGATGTTTGAGGGAGTTGGTAGGTCAATTAGGGAGTTGTTGATTATTTTTAGTAGGGGGTGGTGTTTTCGTAGGTTGGGGGCCATTGGGGGGGGGGGGTCTATGAAGGGATAGGATGATGATGAGGATGGATAATGCGAAGGATTCTAAGTAGGTTTTGATTAGGCCTGTGTGGAGGTTGATTGAGGTTTTGGTTGCTATGAGTTGGAGGTCTGCAAGCCCTTCAGGGCCTATTTTTTTGTATCAGGATAGGTCGATTAAGTGTGAGGCAATTTTTTGTCCGGTGAGTAGGAGGTTTGTGGAGCTGAGTCGGTGGGTTAGTGGGTTAAAGTAGCCTAGGGAGGAAGAGAAGTTTGAGAGGTTGCCTTGTTTGGGGTGGGTCAATATGTGTGTCATGTTAGAGAGTTCTAGGGCTAGGATGATGCCTATAATTGTGACGATGATGGCGGCAGTTTTTGTGAGTGTGGGTATGGTTATGGGAGGTGTTTTTGTGGGGAGAATATAGGATGTGATGAGTAGGCCGGCTATAATGCTGCTTAGTGCAAGTCGGGTGATTGGGGCGGTAACTGCTTGGTTGTTTTCATTTGCTGGGGTGATTGCGGGTGTACGGGTAAATCCTGTTTGGACTAATAGGGTTATGCGAAGGGTATAGGTTGCGGTGAAGGATGTGGCTAAGAGAGTTAAGAGAAGTGCTCAGGTGTTAAGATAAGATGTGTTCAGGCTTTCGATGATGAGGTCTTTTGAGTAGAATCCTGCCAGGAATGGAGTTCCTATAAGGGCAAGGTTGCCGATAGTTAGACAGGAGGTGGTTGTTGGTAAGATTTTTTGTAGGGCCCCTATTTTTCGGATGTCTTGTTCACCATTGAGGCTATGGATGATGGAGCCTGAGCATAGGAAGAGCATGGCTTTGAAGAAGGCGTGGGTTGAGATGTGTAGGAAGGCTAGTTGTGGGAGATTTAGTCCGATTGTGACTATTATTAGTCCTAGTTGGCTTGATGTAGAGAAGGCAATGATTTTTTTGATGTCATTTTGTGTAAGAGCGCATGTTGCGGCGAATAGTGTTGAGAGGGCACCTAGGCAGAGGCACAGGGTTAGGGCAGTCTGGTTGGAGGCTAGCAGTGGGTGGGTACGGATAAGTAGGAAGATTCCTGCTACTACTATAGTGCTGGAGTGGAGTAGGGCGGAGACTGGGGTTGGGCCCTCTATGGCGGCTGGCAGTCATGGGTGTAGTCCGAATTGCGCAGACTTGCCTGTGGCGGCTAGAATGAGGCCTAGCAGGGGGAGAATGGGGGTTTGGGTGGTAGGGGTAGTTTGTTGAATCTCTCAGGTGTTTATAGTGGAAGCAAGTCAGGCTATACTTAGGATTAGGCCGATATCTCCGATCCGGTTGTAGAGTACGGCTTGGAGGGCGGCTGTATTGGCTTCTGCTCGGCCCTGTCATCAGCCGATTAGTAGGAATGACATAATTCCAACGCCCTCTCAGCCAATGAATAGGAGGAATATGTTGTTAGCAATAGTCAGTGTTAGTATGGCGATTAGGAATATTAGGAGGTAGGAGAAGAATTTTGTGATATAAGGCTCTGCGCTTATGTACCATGTTGCAAATTGGAGGATTGATCATGTTACAAGCAGAGCAATGGGGAGGAATATTAGGGAGTACTGGTCTATCTTTAGGCTGATAGGGATTTTGAAGTTTATGATGAGTTTTCATTCTAGGTGGGAGGTGATGCTTTCTGAGCCTGAGTACATAAAAAGTATTATAGGTACGGTGCTTGTTAGGAATGCGGTTTTAACAGTGCGTGTAATGATAGCTGGGGAGTTTAGGAAATTTTTTGATGTGAGTGGGAGTAGGATGGGTGTGAGAATAATTGCAAATGTTAGGAGGATGGAGGTGTTAAGGAGTAGGGCGGGTTCCACTACTTTTACTTGGATTTGCACCAAGATGAATGGTTCCTAAGACCAGTGGATTGCTGTTATCCTTTAAAAGTAAGGGGGCTGAGGTTTTAGACTCAGATACAGGAATTAGCAGTTCTTGTTGGTTTAACCTCCCCTCGGCAGGTAAGAAGGGTTTAACTTCTATTTTTAGGATCACAGTCTAATGTTTGGGTTAAACTATACTTGCATGAGAGGACTCCAGAGATTAGGCCGGGTTTTAGGATAAGGAGTAGTATGGGGAGGATGTGGAGGGATATGAGGAGATGTTCTCGTGTAGTTGAGTTTTGGATGGATGTGATGTGAGTGGGTAGGGTTCCTCGTTGGGTCATTAGTAGTATGAATAGAGTGTATGAGGCGGTTAGTAGGGTTGCGATTCCGGTTAAGAGGATTGTAGGGGTGGATCAGTTGAATAGTGCGATCATAATGGTTAATTCTGCTATTAGGTTTGTTGTTGGGGGGAGGGCTATGTTTGTAAGGTTGGCCAGGAGTCATCAGGTGGCTATTAGGGGCAGGAGGGGTTGTAGACCTCGTGTGAGTACCAAGATTCGGCTGTGTGTTCGTTCATAGTTTGTGTTAGCTAGGCAGAATAGCATGGAGGAAGTTAATCCGTGTGAGATTATAAGGATTATTGCGCCTGAGAATGCCCAGTGGGTTTGAATTATACTTGCGGCGATGACTAGGCCTATGTGACTAACAGATGAATAGGCAATGAGGGACTTGAGGTCAGTTTGGCGTAGGCAGATTGAGCTGGTTATGAGAGCGCCTCATAGGGCTAAGGTGATGAATGGGTAGTGTAGGTGGTTGGAAACGGGTCCTATTAGGAGGGTGACTCGTATGATGCCGTAGCCGCCTAGCTTGAGGAGTAGGGCAGCAAGTAGTATTGATCCTGCAATTGGGGCTTCGACGTGGGCTTTGGGTAGTCACAGGTGTAGGCCGTATAGGGGTGCTTTTACTATGAATGCTATTAGTAGGGCAAGGCTGGATAGGAGGTCGGTTCAGGAATTGTTGAGGGCAGGGTGGGTTAGCTTGAGTATTGTGAGGTGTAGTGTGCCAATTTTTATGTGTAAATATAATATTACAACTAGTAGTGGGAGTGAGCTGATGAGGGTATAAAATAACAAGTAAATGCCAGCGCTTAGCCGTTCTGGTTGGTTTCCTCATCGTGTAATGAGGATTAGAGTGGGGATTAGGGTTGCTTCGAATGAGATGTAGAATAGCATTAGTTCAGTAGAAGAGAATGCTAGGAGGATGAATGGCTGAATTGTGATCAGTGCTGTGATGAAGACTCGCTTTCGTGCAGATGGTTCGTGTTGAAGGTGATTTTGGCTTGCTATGATTATGAGGGGTAGGAGTCAGCAGGATAAAACTAGCAGGGGGGAAGAGATTTGGTCGATGCCGGTTCATGGGGTTGCATTTTTGTGTGGGTAGTATGACGGGAGTAGCCACTGGAGGCTTAGGGTGGCAATTAGGAGGCTGTACGTAGTGGTATTTGTTCATAGGAATTTTTTGGGTGATAGGAGGGTTGTAGGGATGAGTATGATTGTTGGGAGGATGATTTTTAGCATTGTAAAAGGTTAAGGTTATGTAGGTGGTCTGAACCGTGGGTTCGTGTAGAGGCTACTAGCATGGCTAAGCCAGCCCCTGCTTCGCATGCTGAAAATGCTAGTATAAGTACTGGTGTTAGGGTGAATGATGTTGCTTGGTTTTCAATGGGTCAGATGGATAGGGCAAGGTATATAGATAATATTATGCTTTCTAGACATAGTAGGGCAGAGATTAGATGGGTTCGGTGGAAGGCTAATCCAAGGCCACTTAGGGTGAAGGCGGAATAAAAGCTTAGGTGGAGGAGTGACATGAAGAAAGTCATAGGGTTAAGCTATGGTTTGTTGAGTCGAAATCAACTGTCTTGATTAGACTAACTTTCTGTTATTCTGCTCATTCTAGCCCCCCTTGCATTCATTCATAGATTAGTCCTAGTGTTAACAGAAGGATGAGGGTGGAGGCTCAGGTAAGTGTAGTGATAGGAGATTGAAGTTGGCTGGCTCATGGGAGGGGAAGGAGGAGGGCGATTTCTAGGTCGAAAAGAAGGAAGAGGATGGCTACTGAGGAAGAATCGGATTGAGAAGGGGAGTCGAGCGGATCCTAGGGGGTCGAAACCGCATTCGTATGGGGAAAGTTTCTCTAGGTCTGGGTTTGTTTGGGCGAGTCAAAAGTTTAATGTGGTTAGGAGGATGGATAGGATGAGGGATAAGGTAAGTATGAAGGTGATTATGTTGATTGCTCTTCTCTGGGGTTTCACCAGATTTTAAGGAGTGGAAGTCGATTGTAATTAGTATACTAGAAGAGCATGATCCTCATCAGTAAATGGTTATGTAGAGGAATAATCAGATAACGTCAACGAAATGTCAGTATCAGGCTGCTGCCTCGAATCCGAAATGATGGTTTGATGTAAAGTGGAATTTGATTAGTCGTAAGAGGCAGACTGAAAGGAATGAGGATCCAATGATGACATGTAGACCATGGAATCCGGTAGCGACGAAAAAGGTTGAGCCATATACCCCATCAGCAATGGAGAAAGGTGCCTCGTAGTATTCTGTGGCTTGAAGTGCTGTAAAGTAAAATCCTAGTAGGATGGTTAAGGTAAGTGCTTGAATTGCTTGTTTTCGGTTGCTTTCTGTGATGCTATGATGTGCTCATGTGACGGTTACGCCAGAGGCTAGTAGGATGGCTGTGTTTAATAAGGGGACTTCTAGGGGGTTAAGTGGATTGATTCCTGCGGGGGGTCACTGTCCTCCTAGCTCTGGGGTGGGGGCTAGGCTGGAGTGGAAGAATGCTCAGAAGAAGCCGAGGAAGAAGAATGCTTCTGATGTAATGAATAGGATCATGCCATATCGTAAGCCTTTCTGTACGGTGGGGGTGTGGTGACCTTGGAATGTGCTTTCTCGTACAATGTCACGTCATCATTGTAGTATTACTAGGAGGGTGGAGAGAAGACCTAGGGCTAGAAGATGTGAAGTGTTGTAGTGGAATCACATGATTAGTCCTGAGGTGGTGAGTAGGGCAGCTGTTGCTCCTAGGATGGGTCAGGGGCTTGGGTCTACTATGTGGTAGGAGTGGGCTTGGTGGGCCATTAGATGTTTTCTTGTAAATAGAGGCTTAGGAGTAGGACGAAGACATAAGCTTGGATTATAGCTACTGCTACTTTTAAAATGGTGAGAAGGAATAGGATTAGTGCTGTTAGGAGTGAGATTGTTGGTATAATGGGGAGAAGAGCGGTTGTAGCTGTAGAAATGAGTTGGATGAGGAGGTGGCCTGCTGTAAGGTTGGCCGTGAGGCGGACTCCTAGTGCCAAGGGGCGAATCAATAGGCTGGTTGTTTCGATTATGATTAGGGCTGGGATTAGTAATGTGGGCGTGCCTTCGGGTAGGAGGTGGCCTAGGGCAATTGAAGGCTGATTACGTAGGCCTGTGAGTAGGGTGGCTAGTCAGAGTGGGAATGCTAGGGCTATGTTTATTGATAGTTGAGTGGTTGGGGTAAATGTGTATGGTAGGAGGCCTAGGAGATTGATTGAGAGAAGGAGGATTATTAGGGAGGTTAAGAGTAGGGCCCATTTATGGCCGTTTTTGTTTAATGGAATTATTAGCTGCTTTGTGATTAGGTGGAAGAGTCAGAGTTGGAGGGTAGACAGGCGGTTAGTAATTCAACGGTTGTTAGGTGATGGAAGTAGTAGTGCGGGGAATAGCATTGCGAGGAGGATCAGTGGGACTCCTAGGAGGCATGGGCTTGTGAACTGGTCAAAGAAGCTTAGGTTCATGGTCAGGCTCAGGGTGTTGGTTTTGTAGTGATTAGGGTTTTGCTAGATGGGGGGTTGGTAGGGGTGAATGACAGGAGTTTGGGTTGGATGATCAGGGAGAAAGTTAGTCAGGACAGGAGTATGATGGAGAATCATGGGTTTGGGTTTAATTGAGGCATGTCATTAAGGAGGGGCGGGCGATCCTCTTTCTCTAGCTTAAAAGGCTAGCGCTGGTATATAGCTTCTTAATGATTAGGAAGATAATAGTGTGGATCAGGATTCGAAATGGGTGAGCGGAGTTGACTCTACCACGATTGGCATATAACTGTGATTGGCCCCACAGATCTCTGAGCATTGGCCGTAGAAGATTCCTGGTCGGGTGGTGATGAATGATGTTTGGTTTAGTCGTCCGGGGATTGCGTCTGTTTTTACTCCGAGGGAGGGGACTGCTCAGGAGTGCAGTACATCGTCAGCGGTGACGATGACGCGGATTGGAGATTCTATGGGGACAACAACGCGGTGGTCTACTTCTAATAGTCGGAAGTGTCCTGTAGGGAGGTCTGTTGTTGGGGTTATGTAGGAGTCGAATGTCAGGTCTTTGAAGTCTGTGTACTCGTAGGATCAGTACCATTGGTGTCCGATAGCCTTTAAGGTTAGGTCTGGTTCATCGATTTCATCTATCATATAGAGGATTTGTAGTGATGGGAGGGCAAGTAGGATAAGCACGATGGCTGGTAGGATTGTTCAAATTAGTTCAACTTCTTGAGCGTCTACGGTGTTTGAGGATAGTTTTTCTATTAGTATGAGGGTAAGGAGGTAAAGGACTAGGCTACAGATTGCTAGGGCAACTATTAAAGCGTGGTCATGGAATTCGACAAGTTCTTCTATGATGGGGGATGAGGCGTCTTGAAATCCGAATTGTGAGTGGTTGGCCATGGTGAGAGGTACAGGATTTTCACCTGTGATTTAGTCTTGACAAGGCTATGTAATAAGTTTACTAACGTCTCATAAGAAAGAAGCATAAGCGGTTTGATGCGGTTGGCTTGAAACCAGCGTACGAGGGTTCGACTCCTTCCTTTCTTGTACTTGGACGAAAGCTGGTTCTTCGAAGGTGTGGTATGGGGGTGGGCAGCCATGGATTCATTCAATGTTGGTGGATGTAAGTTCTGGTTGTAGTACTTTGCGTTTTGATGCGAAGGCTTCTCAGATAATGAATATTAGTATGATTACGGCTGTTATTGAGATTAATGATCCAATAGAGGAGATGGTGTTTCATAGGGTGTAGGCGTCTGGATAGTCTGAGTATCGTCGTGGCATGCCAGCAAGGCCTAGGAAATGTTGGGGGAAGAATGTTAGGTTTACACCGGTAAATATGACTCCGAAGTGGGCTTTGGCCCATGTGGGGTGGAGGGTGTATCCTGTGAGTAGTGGGAATCAATGGGTGAATCCTGCTAGGATGGCGAAGACGGCTCCTATTGAGAGGACGTAGTGGAAGTGGGCGACTACATAATATGTGTCGTGAAGGGCGATGTCTAGGGAGGAGTTTGCTAGGACAATTCCTGTCAGGCCTCCGATGGTGAATAGGAAGATGAATCCTAGGGCTCATAGTATTGGGGGATCCCATTTGATAGTGCCGCCGTGGAGTGTGGCTAGTCAGCTGAAGACTTTGATGCCTGTTGGGATGGCGATGATTATAGTGGCTGATGTGAAGTATGCTCGGGTGTCTACGTCTATTCCTACTGTAAATATATGGTGAGCTCAAACGATAAAGCCCAGGAATCCGATGGAGAGTATGGCTCATACTATGCCTATATAGCCGAAGGGTTCTTTTTTGCCTGCATAGTAGGCTACTACATGAGAGATGATTCCAAATCCTGGTAAAATTAAGATATAAACTTCGGGGTGGCCAAAGAATCAGAACAGGTGTTGGTATAGTACTGGGTCGCCTCCACCAGCAGGGTCAAAAAAGGTGGTATTTAGGTTTCGGTCTGTAAGCAGTATTGTGATGCCAGCGGCAAGGACTGGGAGGGATAGGAGGAGGAGGACTGCAGTGATAAGGACGGATCATACGAATAGTGGGGTTTGGTATTGCGAGAGGGCTGGTGGTTTTATGTTGATGGCAGTTGTGATAAAGTTGATGGCTCCTAGGATGGAGGAGATACCAGCGAGGTGGAGAGAGAAGATGGCAAGGTCTACGGAAGCTCCGGCGTGGGCTAGGTTACCGGCTAGGGGAGGATATACGGTCCATCCTGTTCCTGCACCGGCTTCGATTGTGGAGGAGGCTAGGAGTAGGAGGAAGGATGGGGGTAGTAGTCAAAAGCTTATGTTGTTTATACGTGGGAATGCTATGTCGGGGGCACCAATTATAAGGGGGACTAGTCAGTTTCCAGAGCCTCCGATTATAATTGGTATAACTATAAAGAAAATTATTACGAAGGCATGGGCTGTGACAATTACATTGTAGATTTGATCGTCTCCTAGAAGGGTGCCAGGTTGTCCTAGTTCTGCGCGGATGAGGAGACTAAGTGCGGTGCCGACTATGCCGGCTCAAGCACCGAAGATTAGGTATAGAGTGCCGATGTCTTTGTGGTTAGTGGAGAATAATCATCGATTGATTAGGGTCACAGGTAAGATGGCTGAGTGTTTGAAGCGTTAGGCTGTAGTCCTTTTTACAGAGGTTAAATTCCTCTTCTTATCGACTCTGTAGTGAAAATTTCATGTTGAGTTGCAAGCTCATTGATGCACGTTAAGAGTGCCGGAGTCTGGTAGATAGAAGCCTGCTGGTTTAGGCGTCTGGCTGTTAACCAGGAGTTTATGGGATCGAGGCCCATCTGTCTAGTTAAGGTTCTAGCTTAATTAAAGCATCTGAGTTGCATTCAGGGGATGCAGGTTAGTGTCCTGCGAATCTTAGCAGAAACTAAGAGGGTTTAACTCTTGTTTAAGGCTTTGAAGGCCTTTGGTTTAGGTCGATCCTAAGTTTCTAAAGGGTTGTGAGAATTATGGGAGAGAGTGGGAGAAGTAGGGCGGCTAGGGAGGTTAGGATGGCAATTAAGGTGCTTGTGGTTTTATTGGTGTGTCATTGTTTTATGTGGTTTGTGGTGTTGGGTGGTAGGGTGATTGTTGAGTAGTATGCAAGGCGGAGGTAGAAGAACAGTCCAAGTAAGGAGAGCATAGCTATGATTGTGGCTGTTGAGGTTATTTCCTGTTTAGTAAGTTCTTGAATGGTGAGTCATTTGGGTAAGAAGCCTGTTAGTGGTGGGAGACCCGCTAGTGAGAGCAGGGTTATTATTAGTGTTGCGTTCAGTATGGGGGTTTTTGTTCATGAGATTATTATTGTTGCTAGTTTTAGCGTTTTGGTTGTGTTGAGGGTGAGGAATACGGTGGTGGTTATTAGTGTATAGAGGTAGAAAGTTAGTAGGGCGAGGTTTGGGTTGTAGATAATGATGATTACTATTCATCCTATGTGGGAGATGGAGGAGAAGGCTAGGATTTTTCGGATTTGGGTTTGGTTCAATCCTATTCAGCCTCCTAAGGCTGCTGAGGAAATGGCTATAGTGGTTAGTAGAATTGGGTTCAGTGAGTGGGATACCATGAAGAGAATGGTGATTGGGGGGAGTTTTAGGGCTGTAGAAAGTAGTAGTGCTGTGGTCATGGATGAGCCTTGGAGTACTTCGGGGAATCAAAAATGGAATGGTACCAGTCCTAGTTTTATGGCGATTGCAATTGTAAGTAGGATGCATGATGTTGGGTGTGTAAGCTGAGTAATATCTCATTGTCCAGTGGCTCAGGCGTTAGATATACTTGAAAACAGGAGTAGGGCTGATGCTATTGCTTGTACTAGGAAGTATTTGATTGTAGCTTCGATGGCTCGTGGGTGATGGGGTTTTGAGATAAAGGGGATGATTGCGAGGGTATTGATTTCTAGTCCAGTTCAAGCTATGACTCAGTGATTGCTTGAAATGGTAATGATTGTCCCTAGGAGTAGGCTTAGGGTTGAGATTAATATCGCGTGGGGGTTCATTAGTAGGGGAAGGAGTTAAACCATCATTTTCGGGGTATGGGCCCGATAGCTTTGTTAGCTGACCCTGCTAGAAAATAATATAGAGGAAGTATGAGGAGTTTTGATCTCTTCTGTGTAGGTTCGAATCCTGCTTTTCTAAGGCGAAGGAAATGAGAGGGCTAGTGTACCTCTATGTTCACTTTATCATAGTGACCCTTAAGGTTCAGGCACATTTCCGTTTGTAGGGCATTTTTCTTAGGTAGGGTGGAAGGCCTGCATAGGAGATGGGCATGCTGGTGTGTCAGAGGCATAGAGCTAGTGTTAAGGGTAGGAAATTTTTTCAGAGGAGGTGTATGAGTTGATCGTAGCGGAATCGTGGGTAGGAGGCACGGATTCAGAGGAAGCCTGAAGAGAGAAGAAGGGTTTTTGTAGCTAGGGCTAGGGGGAATAGCTCTGAGGGCAGGTTTAGTGGGCTTGGGTTTAGGAATAGGATGGCAGTTATAGTGTTTATTAGTATGATGTTAGCGTACTCGGCTAAGAAGAAAAGGGCGAATGGGCCTGCAGCGTATTCTACGTTGAAGCCTGAGACTAGTTCAGATTCTCCTTCTGTAAGGTCGAACGGAGCTCGATTAGTCTCAGCGAGAGTGGAGATGTATCATATTATTGCCAGAGGCCAGGAAGAGAAGATGAGGTACATAGGTTCCTTGGTAGTGGCAAGGGTGTTAAGTGTATAGTTCCCGCTTAATATAATTACGGACAGGAGGATGATAGCTAGTGTCACTTCGTAGGAGATAGTCTGTGCTACTGCTCGTAGCGCACCAATGAGTGCATATTTTGAGTTGGAGGCTCAGCCAGATCATAGGATAGAGTATACTGCTAGACTGGACATGGCTAGGAGAAAGAGGAGGCCTAGGTTAAGGTCGGTAAGGGAGAAGGGGAGGGGAAGGGGGATTCAAATTGTAATGGCTAGGAGGAGGGCTAGTATGGGGGTTATGATGAAGAGAATTGGGGAGGAGGTGGACGGGCGGATGGGCTCTTTAATAAATAGCTTAATACCATCTGCTACTGGTTGGAGAAGTCCGAAGGGTCCTACAATGTTTGGGCCTTTTCGAGCTTGTATATAGCTTAGGACTTTTCGTTCTACTAATGTTAAGAATGCTACGGCGATTAGGATTGGCACTGCGTATGATAGTGATATGATGAGGTAGAGTATGGCCATAGGGGTAGTGAGCTAGGGAGAGGACTTGAACCTCTGGGTAAAGGGCTTAAGCCTTTCGCATTTACCGAACTCTGCCACGCTAGCTATCCTTTTCTAGGATTAGGTGTTGTGTGGGGTCTCTTTGTAATTTAGTTGGGTTCATTACTTAGAGAGAGGGCGTGCGTTGAGGCATTGGCCTTACTTCTCCGGTCCTTTCGTACTAGGAAAAGTTCAACATAGATAGAAACCGACCTGGATTACTCCGGTCTGAACTCAGATCACGTAGGACTGTTAATCGTTGAACAAACGAACCCTTAATAGCGGCTGCACCATTAGGATGTCCTGATCCAACATCGAGGTCGTAAACCTCCTCGTCGATATGGGCTCTTGAAGGAGATTGCGCTGTTATCCCTGGGGTAGCTTGGTCCATTGGTCAATTGTATTGGGTCTGGTTACTGTTAGTACGTTGAGGGGTTGCTCTGAGTTAAGAGGGAGTGGTCTTATTTTTGGAGGATTTACTTTTCTCCAAGGTCGCCCCAACCGAAAAATGCGAGCCAACATCTTACTAGTGGTGGACCTAGTGGGTTGAGTTTTGTTGTGGGGTGGCCGCTGATTTTTAAGTTCCACAGGGTCTTCTCGTCTTATGTGTACATTCCTGCTTTTGCACAGGGAGATCAATTTCACTGATTATCTGTAAGAGACAGTTAAGACCTCGTTTAGCCATTCATACAAGTCTCGATTTATGGGACAATTGATTGCGCTACCTTCGCACGGTTAGGATACCGCGGCCGTTGAACATAGTCACTGGGCAGGCATCACCTTCAATACTTGGTTGGGCTGAAGGCTATGTTTTTGGTAAACAGTCGGGCCTTGAGATTTGCCTAGTTCCTTTTACAGATTTAAATCTTTCTAGTAGGCGCTCCTGGGTTGGGGTAACAGAGAGTGAAATACGTAGTCTTGTGCTAGTAGGGGTATTAGTTGTCTGTTAATAATGTGTGGATGTAAGTTTGCGCTTGGGAGGGTCTTACCCTAGTTACTCATTTTAGCATTAATTCTCCTATAGATATAGGCTGACCTGTTAGTGGGAAGGGAGTCATATGGATTTAGGATTTTTGTGGAAATGGAGCTTTGACGCACTCTTTGTTGGTGGCTGCTTAAAGGCCCACAATTGTTATGTGCAGGCTGTTAGTTATCCGCTAGAGGAGGTTGAATCCTTGTTTTAAAGGAGCTGTACCCCCTTTAAATTGCTCTTGACACCTTCATTGGGGTGGCTGAGAGTTCCTGGAGGAGGTATCAAGGTTGAACTTAGATTCGTTTTACAGGTAACCAGCTATCACCTAGCTCGATTGGCTTTTCACCTCTACTAGTAAGTCATCCCACTCTTTTGCAACAGAGACGGGTTCGCTCATGGGTAGCTGCTCACAAGTAGCTCGCTTAGGTTTCGGGGTGGCAAGCTTAAGTTCGCTTTGCTTGGTTGTTCTGGCTAGATCATGATGCAAAAGGTACAAGGGTTTATCTTTGCTGTTTATTGCTTGGCTTGTTCATTGTTATTTCATCTTTCCCTTACGGTACGAGTCTCTATAGCGCCTAATGACCTTTCTATCACCTATACTGAGTTAGAAGAATGTTTTAGTTTAAATACTTAGTAGATTTTTACGCACGTTTGGTTGTAGGGGATTGGGCTAGAGTTGGCTTCAAGACGACCTGATGTGTGGCAGGCATCTTTCAGGTGTAAGCTGAATGCTTTAATATTATAGCTACGTCTTGGTGTGCTAAGTGCACCTTCCGGTACACTTACCTTGTTACGACTTACCTCATCTTTAGCAAGAAGGTGTATTATTTATTGATAGTTTAGAGCTTGTGAGGAGGGTGACGGGCGGTATGTACGTGCCCCAGAGCCGGCTTAAAGGGGGCTTATATTATCCCGCTTTACTGCTAAATCCGCCTTCTAGGGGCTATTTCATGCCCCTTTTCGTGGGTTTTCTAAGCTAGAAAATGTAGCCCATTTCTTCCACTTCATAAGCTATACCTTGACCTGTCTTGTTAGCGGGGTTAGGGCGATTGTGCTCACTGTGGTGCTCTCAGAAGAGGTGAGCTGGCGACGGCGGTATGTAGGCTGTTTTGGCAAGAAGTGGTCGGGTGTATCGTGGGTTATCGATTATAGAACAGGCTCCTCTAGGTGGGTTTGGGACACCGCCAAGTCCTTAGAGTTTTAAGCGTTTGTGCTCGTAGTTCTCAGGCGGATGCTTTGGTTGTATGAAGCATCAAGATTTAGGGCCAGGCATAGTGGGGTATCTAATCCCAGTTTGGGCCCTGGCTTTCGTGGAGTTTAATGGGTCTTATGGATTAGGGTCATCTTTAGGGTGGTTTTAAGTGTATCTTAAGCTTATGACGGCTTAGCTACGTTTTGACCTTAATTAATGTGATAAGCATGAGTCCACTCTTTACGCCGTGAACGATTAGTTTGGGTCTCTTGTGTGACCGCGGTGGCTGGCACAAGATTTACCAACCCTGAGTCGCTATGACTAAGTCAAGTTTACACTTATTGCTTAATGTTAATTACTGCTGAGTACCCGTGGGGGTGTGGCTAAGCAAGGCGTCTTGGGCTGCTGTGGGCGTGCCTGATGCCAGCTCCTTTTGCCTGTGGTGCAGGAGTCAAGGGCATTTACACTGGGGCGCGGATACTTGCATGTATATGTCTAGCGAGAACTAATGGTAAGGTTAGGACTAAGTCTTTTGTCCTCGGGCGGGTGTGGGGCCGTCTTGGCATCTTCAGTGCCATGCTTTAGTTGTAAGCTACAGGGAC